CATAAATGCACTACTCCATCTGGAAGGGGCTTTTTCCTCGTGGTCGTGGGGAAAGAGAAGAACCCTAAAGGTAAGGCCAGAAGGGAGTTAAAAATAAATGGATAAAATCCCTTCCGGCGGACTCTACGTCTGGGTCTTATTCTATCTCAACTCGGATTAGGAAGAGTGCCCTTGAACTACCATAATAAACAATAAAATAAATGGATTCTCCTGCGGAGGCAAGAAAGAAAAAAAGGGGGGGGAAGAGGAGATTAAGGATAGTCACTCCACTCCATGGATAGTGAACACAGATTCTTGTTTCATTTTCAAAGGTCGAAAACGCGGGCTGCTGGTGGGGCTGTGCCCATTCTCCCTCTTCTTCCGCTTTACAACCGGAATAAGGAACCTTAGAATTAACCCTACCTGTCGATGAAAAAAAGGGATTTGAGAGCTAGCGGATCGGAATTTTTTTTATGAAATGTCCTACTACTGCCCGAGCTTTCCGATCAACCAATCCCCTATTTCAAGGACATCCCCTTGTTAGGTAGGGCCAGGGATCACTAATTAGTCGAATGAGCCCATCCATCCCTCTGGCCTATCATTTATTGGTCGATCCGGCTGGCGGCTCCTGCATCTCCCGCGTCTCCGCGGGGGCCCCTTCATACAAGTTTGTTGCTAGGAGTCCCTCTAGTCGAATCAATAATCAATAGAAGTTTACTGACCTGGCTCTTCAATCGACGATATACTGCTCCCTCTTAGTAGCAGATGCCCATGCTTTGCTTTGATTCGAAAGCCCCCCCAGTAAGATCGGAGTATTAAATTTATCCTCCCTTCAAGTTTGAACCCGTCCCAGCAACGAACACCTTCCTACTGCAAGGTGAGGCTCCGCCCTTCCCCTAGAATCCACTCCGGGTCGGAGGAGCTGCTAGTCCAACTTCTTGAGCAGCCGAGATATTGAACAAAGGAATTCCTTGGCCTCACCCGGAGATGAGAGGGAAGGTCGATTTGACTCGAATCCTGGACCTGATCTTTAATCCGCCATGGGAGAAGTTTTTTTGTAATTTTATCATCAGCTCGTCCATGCCCAATCCCAATGGACAAACCTTCGATCCGCCCCTAGCTCTATAATCCACCCGTCTTCCCCAGTCCCCGAGAGCCCCCCCGGGCCTAGCCCTCTTTCTCAACTCGAGTCTTAAGCTCAACGGCTTTCATCGTTGACGAACACCTGCGCTAATAAGACAAAGAAGGGGGGAGTCTATGCCTTGAATGATTCAGTATCAGTAACAACGAATTTATGGAATGAGAGATCAAGAGACGGATAGGGGGAATGGCCGGCCTATCAATCATTGGTGTACCTTCCGTCACGGAGCTCTCAACTGAGTTGTTTAGGTTCTGGAATTCCATCTCTAGTTGGGTTCGAAGGTTATAAAATGTGGTGCGGGTTCATCTCTCTCGACCAGTTCCGGTTCAAGGGAAGGGTGATCGAGGGGACCAGACTTTAGATCTCTTTCTTCGCGGAGGTCAAGAGTGTGCTGGGGAGGCCAGGGAAGACAGATTGGATCGAGAGGCGATGCCTATGCCTCTTCTTTATCGATAGGATTCCCATCATTTGCAGTCTCCGGCGAAGGAGACAAGGGCGAGGCACCGAACATGTTCTATCACCTTCGGTGTCTCCATCTGTCATTAGTAATCTAAATCCGCTTTTCCTATTCACTAGCACACTGCGCGCTACAACTAGCAGCCCCCTTACTAGTGGGGTAAAACGCTAGCGCGCAACGGCGGAAAAGCCAGCAACTTGTTAGGAGTAGGGTTTGGCTTGCCCCTTTCTTATTATTAGTAAGATTGGTTCGGAACCCTATACAGGGGGCTGCTTGCTGCTCGCCCCTATCTCTAAAGGGGCTTATGCACTCCACTCGTTACCACTAAACGACGAAGCCAGGAGCGGAAGGAGGGACTTGAACCCTCAACCTCAGCCTTGGCAAGGCTATGCTCTACCATTAAGCTATTTCCGCCAGCTACGGTAGTGGCGAAGCACTACTGAGCAATTCACGTATCACTTGATACGGACGACTTCCGTTTTTCCGTCGGACCACACTCTTGACCTCCGATCAAGCTACGAGCACGAGTAGGTAGGCGGCTAGGGGGGTTTGGGCTGGGAAGGAAGGGCAGTTACACTGCTCCTCTTTTTTTTTGCTTCGCGCCAGATGAGATGATGATTAGTGGGTCAGGTCCAGTGTGTGCTCTTGATCACAATCATTAAATTTAAGGGGGCTGCCCTTTCAATCAATCTCCGGCCGCTCAGTGCTGCTATTGGTGCGAGTTGTAAGGAGTCTTGGTCTCGAGTCGAGCTAGGGCGTGATTTAATTCTCGTAACGGGAGTGAGTGCACCGCAAGACCAGACAAGTGACTTCCTCGCCTCGCAGCGGCGGCATCCGTCTTTTAAGTTAAGTAATTTCCTAACGCTCCTCTTATTCTACGATAATCCAAGCAGCAGCTCCACGAGTCCGCTCGGAACCAGTCGATTCCTGAGCCCGCCGTTGGCGCCTCTCGGTTGGCGTTTTCCAGCCACTAGAGCAAGTAAGAGAACCTACAGTGAATTAATTTAAAGAACCGCAGATTTTGACCGGATTGTACACCTTTGTGTCTGGCTATGTATATGGATGTGCATAAAGAAGGGACGGGGCATCTATCTCCCTTTTTTTTTGGGGGGGGAATAAGATGCAGCGGCACCTCATGAACTTCTTACTGGGGCAGCACCATCCTATAGGCGCGAGTGTTTGGATGCACGTGTTTTGCCTGCGCAGTTAAGAGAAAAATTGTCCCCGAGGCAGTTTACTTGCTTACTTGTTATAGTAATTCAACCCCTTGTGCCTTTCTTGGATATGCTCAGTCCGGGTATAGATGCTATGCCGTGAAATCCAAGAGACGCGATGTATCCTTAGCGCAAGCACTAAGTAAGCAAGCTACCTTGAATGTTCTCTTTACTTTAACCTCATATTTTCCCTAAGGGGAGAATGTTGATGGAGATGTATTGCGGCCTTCTCCTGTTCATCAACTCGAACCTCATTCTTCTGCAGTTGATGTTACGGATCAGCCTCACCCTTTAGGCCAGCAGCTTTGCCCAGCATCTTCTGCCGATTGTAAGCCTGTTCAGCTGACCTCAGAGGATTCCAGTCACCCGGCACAGCATGTTTATTCCCGGCGGCGATTACATTATTTTCTTTTTCCCAGACTCCGGAAGATCAGCAGTCTAGCCCAGTTGCTTCCCCTCCAGTCGCTTCCTCAGATTCTGGATCCCTCTCTCAGGTTCGTCGATCCTCTCAAGTTTCTTATCTCGTTGAAGGATTTTTTTCTTATCTTATGCCCCAAAACATCGAGCTTACCTCATGTCAGTTAAATCTTCTCTTCTCATGAACCTGAATCATTTGCTGAAGCCTTCAATCATTCTTGCTGGAGAGATGCTATGCAGGAAGAAATCAATGCCCAGGAAAAAAAGAAAAAGACTTAGGCGCATTGCCCGCGTGGAAACAGGCCATTGGCTGCAATCAAAAAATGGCCCTTATTTCAACTTGACGTGAAGAATGCCTTTCAACAAGGGGGATCCGCAAGAACAAGTTTCTATTCAGCCTCCTCCAACTCCAGGCTTCTCTTCTCGGTATGCAAGCTCAAAAAATATTTACGTTATGGCCTCCGACAAGTTAAAGCAGGCACCAAGAGCGGCCTGATTTCATAAATTTAGCTCGTTTCTCACTGCTTCGTTTTTTATAAAGGGTTCCACTGTAGCCGTGCGGATTCTTCCATGTTTGTTCGCCGACGTCATGGTCGTTGCCTCATCCTTCTTTTATACGTTGACGACAACATTCTCACCGGGAATGATTCTTCTCTTTTATTTGATTTAAGTAGCTTGCTTACTCCGTAGCTTGCGCTAAGGCAATGCAATTGTCTTGTTTTTGTTTTAAAAAATTTCTCATGAGCAGCCCGGTCACATTTGTTGAGCTCCTTCGTCCGTGTTAAAAGCAAAAGGTATACTAAAAAAAACAAATTCAAGTTGGTGGGACAATTGCATTGCCTTGTACAAGCACGGGGCTTAGTGAAGTAGAACCGCGGGTCGCACAGCTTGCTCGACGCATCCTTTCTTTCAACCTTATTAGCGTTAGTAGGTAGGACGTACCGGTTAATTTCCCCCGGGTTGTTGATGTAGTTGCTTGTAGTTTTCTTTTATTTTTATTCTGGCTCAGAAGGAACGCTAGCTATATGCTTAACACATGCAAGTCGAACGGGCAGAAGGAATAAAAACCTGCGCCAGCGCATGCAGAAAGCTTTTTTTATAGAGAGAGAGTCAAAGGGGCTGGGCGATTCTGTAACCGCAGGCAGCTCAGACCCAACTTAATGATGGCCGCGCATGAGATCGCACGAGACCACTTCGATTATGAGTCGGGGGATGCGAACATAGCGGCCCTAAAAAACCTTCTGCGCTATCTTAAAGCAGAAAGGCGAAAAACTTCCATTTTGAGACCGTGGCCCGCACTTTCTCACTGATTTTGTGAGATAAGTGTGAAATTATCCTCCACAAGACTCTTGATGGTACGAGAACATAATTGGAAGAAATAAGGGTCTTAGACCGCTTACAGTAGTTCTACCTATAGAAAAGATCATCAGAGAGGAGACACCCCATTTTTGATTCCAGCCGAGAAGACTAGTAAAAGGAAGGATCAAGAATGTCATATATTTCAGGAGCTAGATCAGTTGCCGATGAACAAGTAAGAATTGCCTCAACAAAAATTGATGGAATTGGACCTAAAAAAGCCATTCAGGTTCGTTATCGATTAGGTATCAGTGGGAACATAAAGATAAAAGAGTTAACTAAGTATCAGATCGACCAAATTGAACAAATGATAGGTCAAGATCATGTTGTTCATTGGGAATTGAAGAGGGGAGAACGAGCAGACATCGAACGATTAATTTCTATTTCTTGTTATCGTGGAATTCGTCATCAAGATGGATTGCCCTTACGCGGTCAACGAACTCATACTAATGCAAGGACTTTTCGCAAGCTAATTCGGAAATGAAAGAAGTCTACCGAAAGCCCTTGGTACTTGTCTGATCAATCACACTGTTCAATAGTTCACTGAAATTTCTTTCTTTTTTTTGATTTCACCGGTTACTAATCCAGTATACGTATAGTAGGCCTCCTTCGCCACTCCACTAGTGGCTCGGCTTGGTCTCGCTTCCTTCGCCCGACTATCGTATCGGCTCGGCTTCGTCCTAGAAGCTACTGCTTCCGCCTCTCTAGGCTTCGCTATCGCTCATGACTGGTATATGGATCTCTCTATGTAGCGGTCGGCCTTCTATAAGCTTCGCCAGAAGCGACTAGTCGCTTCCCGAATGCCTCTTTACTTTAGTATGGTCTAGTCTTTCCAATGCCTCCTTCCTTGCCGCCAACGTACGCTACTAGGAGAGTAAGCAAGCTACCTTGCTTGCATTCTAGAAACGGTAGCTTCCGCGCCCTTCCTGCCTGCTGAAATTGATGTGAATGATCGTGACAGCTCTTCAAATCCTATTCAGTCTGATTAGATATGTCACTGAAACAATCCGTTCTGTCTCTGTTTTATTTTCGGATTCCGAGAACGAGCCGGCCGATCCTAACATCATTTATGAGGAGCCGGACGACGCCTCAGATAAAGATGTCTCCGACGCGGCAAGAACAACTTTACTCTATTGTTTTTTTTGGGGGGGCAAAAGAGAGATGCTTTCTATCAGTCAAAAGCAGATGCCGCCCCCCCCCCATGCTCCCACCGTCCGCTCCCCGAGGAATAGAAAGGGAGGACCGGGGGTCAGAGCAAGTTGGGTTGGGGTATAGAGCCGTAAGCGCGGTGGGGGGGTGACAGAGGACGTGCTCGTACGGTTCAAAGAAGGGTATGATCAACTCGTTGATTGTTGGGAACTTCCACTCCTCTATATTCGAAATATGCCTTTCTAGGAGCATTACGATCTGCAGCTCAAATGGTCCCTTATGAAGTCTCTATCGGTCTTATTCTTATTGTGCGCCTTGTGAGCGCGTTTGGATCTGCGAAGGCAATCGCTCGGATGTTCCCCTAACCCAACCCGGGAACGGACCGGAGGGAACCGCAGCATGGGGAATGCCGCGTCTCGTCGCAAGGCTCATTTTTAGTTGTGGGTCATAGGGCGGGCAGCTTTATCCGGGGCACAAGGGTCCTGGTACTATCCAGGTGCGAAGAACCCCGGAGGTTACTGCAATGAGCAGAAATCTCACTCACCGGCCTAAACGACGAGCAAACACTCGAACGTGAAAGCAAGGGATCGCCCAACGAATGGACGAGCCCGAGGAGGGAGGAGAGAGGGAGGCAAGAACCATACTTTCAGAGAAGTGGCGGTCCGAATCTTATCTGAACTACGAGAATAACTGACTAAGCCGTGCCATAAGGGTCATTCTCCAAACGGGACGGGGCCAAGCCTTTAGGTTCTTTAAGTAGGTTGGGTGACAGATCGGCCATAGGAGTACTCCGGGAGATAAACCAGGGCAACAAATGTCGAGCATACGACGATGCCGCCCGTTTTCATTTCGTGGAAGTCCCCGGCAGAGGAAAGGGCTGTAGGTGATGGCGCGTTCCGCTTCTTATCTAGAGGGAGGCGCGGAAATCGTTCCTATTGGGTCGTGCGTGGCAGCTGGTATAGATGAATAAAGGCGGGGCGCTTGAACGGGACCTATTCTCTTAAGGCGGGAAAGCTTAATAGGAAAGGGGCCGAGCTGACTGATGAGTGCCTTTTTAGTCTTTAGCTTTAGAAAAAGGCTATCATGTGATGTGGGGCTAACATGGGTGGCTACATACAAGTATAGCCAAATCAAGATGAGACGGGACGGACGGTCAGAGGCCGCAGCGGGACTACCATAGGAAAGCCCGCCCCCGCTAGCTAACATAGAAAGAAATAGATTCCCGGATAGCAAGAGTCTCTATGTGAATCTCTTCCAGACCAGGCCAGGCCGAATCGGGCCACCCCTTGGGCTGGAAATGGCCCAGCCCACATGCATCATTTGATGAAAGCACTCCAGTCCCTCGAAGTGGCTTGTCAACCACGCTTTCCCTCCCTCAAAACAATGCTCCTCACCTTCGGTGCCTTGGGTTAGGGCAACACAGCAATGAGTAGTTCGCTCCAGGACCCCACCCCCCCCGAGAGCAGGATGCCGGCCGAGATGGAGCTCGGAGCCAACCTATACTTTCCTGGGGCTTGCCTTGAAAAAACATGTAAATAAAAGACGGGCGCCGAAAAGGAACCAGCCCAGCCTCTTCAAGAAAGCTTTGCTTGGTAGGCGGTGCCTATTCACTCGGACAATGCTCTGAACACGAAAGTGCGCAGTTCCGCCCCCTTCTCCCATGCTGAGTCACAGGCAGAGCGCCTCGGAATAGCGAAAGCACGGACGAGCCACATGCAGGGAAACTTGCACGTGTGGTTCCGGCCGGGGACCCCGGTATACTGTACTAATATGTGTAGGTCCCCGTAATTCGAGTGAGATTGTCATGGCGCAAAAGCAGATATGGTCCGGTATTCCCTTGTTCCCTGTATTGGTTATGTTCTTCATTTCTCGTCTAGCAGAAACTAATCGAGCTCCGTTTGATCTCCCAGAAGCGGAAGCTGAATCAGTTGCAGGCTATAATGTAGAATATGCGCGGGATGCGATCCTTAATAGTCCACTGTTGGCGGAAGCCAATGTCCCGGGGTCCCGGGGACTCATTCTGACTGAAACAAGGGGTGGGTCTTTACCAACTTTTAAATATTCCATTTTAGGGAAGCCAAAAAACGTAAGCGCCCCTACGCGAGCCTTATTGAAAAGCCCCCTTACTATAGAACAAAGAAAGGGATTGAGCTGCGCGAAAGCCGTTGCGCTAACGCGCATCCGTTTTCTTGCTTGTTAGCGCTTTACTAATATAATAGAAAGGGCTTTCTTGCTTGTTTAGTAAAGTAGCGCTTTTTTTTATAGGAGTAGGTGCTTTCTGGGGCAGGGTACTCTTCATTCTTCATTTGAAACTAATGAATGTCGGGGCGGGGGTTTCCGCCTTGTTATCAAAAAGGGAGTTGGGTAAAGCAAACTCCCTCCTTGGACGAGCACGGGGCTTAGTCAAGTAGAACCGGGTTGCGTTGCTTGATGCTCCGATCGAAAACAAATCAGTGGGGCCATGCCGGTACGACTGAATATGCGTTAGAAAGGTCAATCCCTTCCCTACGACACCAAAAAAACCGGGCCGAACTTCTGCCCGCCCGCTTCCATAGAACAATATCGTGGCAACGTAGACCTAAGTGGTCATATTGGATCCTTGGGAACCATCACAAGTACGGCCGGCCACGAGAATGCCGTGTCGTCCAGCGAAGCCTAGAAGAAGGTGACTCGCGCAGACAGCTGACTCCTTTTCAATAGAAAGGAATAGCCAAACCAACCCAGCTGGCTGGTCAATCTCAGAAATCTTATCGGCCGGCAAAGCGGAGACGGACGACCACGGTCCCGACCTTACCAGCACCGGAGGTGTACTAATCAATGAACCCCCGAAACCTACTTTCTTTTCTGACAAAATCAACCAAGCGTCACGCCATGTTGTTGATATTGATTGGGTTTGAGGTGACTGAATCCATCCATAAACCTAGACCCCGGCAACCTTCGTAACCAAAGCGTCACGACAACACCCAAAGGTCACCTTTGGATGGGGGCAAGGAGGAGCACGTAGGAATGCCGACCACTACATAAGCCGCTAGTGGCTGAGAGAAAGCGAGCAGCACCTTGTATAGGTTGGGATCCGCTTGAAGAAGCGAGCCCCTATCAGAGAAAGCCATTGCGCGCTAGCCTAGGTAGCTAGCGTTTTTCCGCTGGCTGTTATGTGTTAGTTGTAGCGCGCCTTCCCTCCTTCTCTCATTTCGGAAAGATTTTACAGTATTTTCTTATGATGACCTGGTCGAGAGAGTACGATACATCGGTGTAAAAGATTGAGTGGGATCTGAAGGACACTTTGATAGTCAACTACAAAAGGCCGGCTTCAGTCCATATTAAAATAAAAAGTTGAACGAAGAGTTAGCGTTCATATAATCACCATTCAGTCAATTTTGTCTTGGGGGCGTGATGGAGTCACTTCTCCTTATTCGGTAAGGAGGGGAAATGGGACAAAGCTATCATGCTTTCTATTTGGCGAGGGGCCTAAAAAAAACAACAAACTCACTCAGGTCTGTCAGCCTAGTTGATCCCACGATAAGAACCCGGGAGTGAGAGTGAAAAGAAAAAGCAAAGGGTGGCTGCAAGGCTGCTCTCTTTAATAGGTCTATCGAGCCGGCTGTAATGAGAAAGGGGTGTACAAGGCCGGGCATCTGATCTTTATTGTTCAATGTAAGTTCCTTGAATGCTCTTTCTTAAGCAAGCTGAACCTTCATTCCCTCGGGTTAGGCTCAAGGTTGGGTTGGTCTTCCTTCTACCTATCGAAAAAGGAAAGGTAAGCGCTTATCCCCTCCACTTGTACTTGTAAATAGAGTGAAAACTCACCGAGCTTTCCAACTCCGCTACGCCCCCCGGACTATCGGTCGAGGTCTTTCATATCCGATATGTCTAGACTTTTTTATCTTTCTGATTCATCGGATCACTAAGGAATTATTCCCTAGGTCTTTCTTTGTTCGTTGTCTTTTTTCTTTTTATTCTATTGTTCTATATACCGTACATATACCTGAAATCAGATCCATGGAATGACAGAACTCTCAATAAAGTCTATCTCTATACATATACCGGAAGGGAATAATTATACTTCTAAATGAGTTGATACCGGCCTCTTCCTTTATGTATATGGTCTCACGATCACGATGTGCCACAATCTTTTTACAATCAATCACATGTTCCTAGAGGTGGACCACTAATTTGATCGATATCCCCTTTTGGGCTCACTCTTGGCACCTTTCTCAAGGAAACTTCCTAAAGAAAGAAGAGACAACTGCCTTCAGGAAGCAACTTTCCCTTCGGTAGTAGCTCTATCTGCTCCTTAGTCGTAGCAGTTAGGGTAGCGGCTCTTGCTAGTTCAATCTGTTAGTAGCTCGGTTAGTAGCTTCAGTTAGAGCTCTCCTTTTAGTCGACCCTCTCCCTTCGGTTAGAGCTGTCTGTTAGTTCCGATCCTCTCTTTCCGGTGCAGCCTATTAAGATAGCCTCTAGGTAGGTAGACTAGGTAGGTAGACGAGTTGCGGAGACTCGGGATCTGCACTATGCTTTTCTTCAAAAGGTTTACTCCACCAAGAGAAACCCTAGGAGAAGACCATGCTACCATAGAGAAGGGAAAGCCCACTTCGGAAGCCATTTGACCATGAGTTCACAGCTTAAGATCAGAAAGAAAGAAAGATTCCATCCCGTCTTTAAAGCAATGGTCTACGACTCCGCAGCTTGCTTAGGTTAGGAGAGCTCCTTTGTTATTTTTGTTCTACCGTTAAAAGAAGGATCACAAGCCCTAGTCCCAAGCTAAACAGCATATTCATCTGCACCTGAAAGGAGAGGGATGAAGTGAGCAAGAGCTTATTTTATTTAATCAACAAAAGCAATTCTCTCTCCTGCGGATCTTCCTCCAACAGAATCAATGGCATCGGATCTAACTCAACTCTCTCCCTTTCCGGCTTAGCCTACCGCTCCGTGGGCTTCTATCCCCCTGGTCGTCTTCAAAGGATCCCTCAAGAGTCAAAATATATATCCCCTTCTTCTGGCATCACAGCCTATTCTATTCTCTACTCTCTACCAGCTTCTGAAACAAGTTCTACTGCCAAGCTAGTGGGATCGATCTCTTCTACTATTGTCTTTCCTTTGAATCTTGATAACCTTACCCCGGAACAATGCCATTAAGCTTCCCTGGTCCCGACATGACTGACTGGGCGAGGAAGAACAGCGGAGGCAACCTCCACTCGGATCAACTACCTTTACTTTAGAGATGGGAAAGGAGTAAGAACTGATAGCCATTTCCCCGCGAGGATGAAATTCATGCCTTTAGAATACCCTACCCACCAAGACCTATTGCCCTTACTCCAACAGATTCAAAGCGGGTAGACCTTTAGATTAGACAATTCCTACTGCTGTGCTAAAGGCTAGAGAGGCAAGAAGAAGGCCATCTCTTCCTTAATTTTCTTATTTATTTCTATCCGCCCGCGTTAAGGCTTTCCTTTCCTTCTGAGATGCCTGTTCTCCGGTGCAGATGAAGAAGATGGTGGTATAGAAGTAAGTTAAAAGGCATCGGTTTACTCTATTGAATGGTAAGAAGGGATGAGACTTTCACTGCTTGAGAATACGCTCTGGGACGGCAAGGAATAGAAGGAGCCCTTTTCGCAATTTCATCGGCTGTGAGGGATTTACTGACCTAATATGCCCAGAAAAGTATGCTAGAGGCGATGAAATTCTTTTTGTACGAGGAAGGGGACATGCAGGAAGATGGGGATGAATAACAAATAGGCTGTTAGCTCCATCAGGGCTTTCCTTCTTAAGGCGGGAAGGAAAGGCAAAGGCCTTCTTCTCAAAGCCCGCCCTTGGTCCTATTGCTACTGCTTCTGATTCACCAAAGAAATTAGCCCCTTCGACGCGGAGTACTGATCCCGGGAAATTCCTTCCAAGGAACTGATTGACCATTAATTCTTTATCAAAGACCGGAAAGGCCGACTCCTTTTGTTTGGGATTTCTTTCCTTTTGGAAGGACAACTGGCTTGGTTGTGGCCATCTTATGGATCATGCCTTAGAAACTATTCCTACTGATCAGATCAATCTTACTGTGAAGGACTCTTTTGTTGACATTACCTGGCAGATTTCCCTGGGGTCCATAGATGACAAGCTGAGTGGTTTTGTATCACAGTCTTCTAGCCAAAGTGATAAACTGATCCGGGTCGGGTCTACCAAACGGTGACGAACCTATTCCTCTTTTCGCTTCCTCCTCTTTAGTTGTGTCGCAGCCCCCGCCCGAAAATGAGTGCACTTCCTAACGAGGCAAGCTCTTTCCGGCAGATAAGGAGAAAGACATGAATAAAGTGGTTAGTTAAGTAAGGTTTTCGGAGTATGAAGGTTAGTTAAGGCCTTCACCATATGTATTTCACAAAAGGTAAGATCCTAATTCTGCAGTCAATTATATGGCAAAGGTAGCTCTTTGCTTTATTTCAGCAACCTTGATTGAAGCTGTAGGTTTAGGCCGAGCTATCAGAGCAGCAAGGGTTGGTAGCAAGTGGTAGGCTGTAAGCCGAATGAGAGAGCTATCCAGGTAAGAAGAAAGGGAGTAAGCAGCACAGACAAGAATCCCGGCGTTAAGTAGTCCGATAGCCAAGCAGAATAGTCGTAGTAGTCAGATAGTCAGGCAAACAAGCAAGCCGGTAAGCCAGGCCAGCAAGAACAGGCACCGATCAGGCAGGAAGCAGACAGTAAGCTAAGAATACTGGTGTCAGGTGGTAGTTCAGCCAAAGCCGTAGTTCAACCGGGCAAGCAATGTGGGCAGGAAAGAGCATACATAGGAAAGAATCCC